TCGTGGACTAATAAAAAACAAAATAGTAAATCAAACTGGAATAAAAAATCGGATAGATGGAATTTGGATAAATAAAATTCATAATATCCTTCGTAATGACTATAATTATCATGAATTTGAACAGACAATAGATACAGTTGATAAAGAATCCCTATCAACCGAAATTAGACATTTCATGTCTTTAACGAGCAAATTCGCCGGGGAATCAACATCGAATCTGAAAGGAAGTTCTTTACTTCCAGAACAAAGACAAATTGGTTCAGAAAATAGAGAAAAATTTTTCAAATTTTTAGTTGATGCAATTATAATGGATCCTATCGTGGACTAATAAAAAACAAAATAGTAAATCAAAAAACAAATTGATACATAGAATAAATACCAAAAAAGATACGAGGAAATGCGACCTCCTCCTACATACTTGATACCTTCGCCTACAAAAAAGCTTGTAACACCAAAACCATTGGGAATTCCATCAATTATTCGTCTATCAAAAAAAGAAACTAGTTCGGCCAAGCCTCTTACACCCCTAATAAAAGATGTTGTATAAAAAGCATCTATATAACCACGGTTAGAGGACCAATTATATATAAGATTTATTATTTTGTCCCAAAGAATTTTGTTTGAACCTCTTTTATTAAAAGCATTAATTAAGGCAAAATTGATTAATGATGAATAAATAGGTTTATATAAAAAAAAGGCTATAAATATTCCCCAATAAGCTATACTAACCGAAAAAGTTGCATTTATCCCAAATTCATACCAATCCACCGAATTCTCCGAATTTGAATGTAAAAGATTTATAGATGGAGTTAACCATTCAGTTAATATATCCAAATCCATTTCTTTCTGATTGAATGGAATTCCTATGAATCCGATAAAGGAAGTAAACAGAATCAATACAATCAGAGGAAATAACATAGTATTGTCCGATTCATAAGGATATGAAGAAATATTTTTATTATCAAAATCAGTAATAGTAATAAAAGATCGGATCATTTTTTTTAAATTTCCATCAATTTGATTTTGATATAGGTTTTTTGTTTTCGAAAAAAAAGAAGCCCTTTCCTTATTGTTCATTGTTAATAAGGTTAATAAACCAAAATTTTTATTAATATTCATCGTTTTCAATCCTTCTTTACCCCATAGAGATATTGAATAAAAAGAACTACTTTTTTTTCCACTGTAATTTTTTAAATGAATGTTCAAATGCCCTTCAAAAGTAAGTAAATAGATTCGAAACATATAAAATGCAGTTAATCCGGCTGTGAAATAAGCTATTATTGCGAAAATCGGCGAATATAACCAACTATCATTAAGAATTTCATCTTTGGACCAAAAACAAGCAAGAGGCGGAATACCACAAAGAGAAAGTGTACCTATTAAAAAAGCATTTTTTGTAATTGGCACATGTTTTGTTAACCCTCCCATAAGAACCATATTCTGACTTTTATCTGGAGAATATCCAACAATAGCTTCCATTGAATGAATAACGGATCCGGATCCTAAAAACAATAATGCTTTTGAATAAGCATGAGTAATCAAATGAAATAAAGCAGCTCGATAAGAACCTATACCTAAAGCTAACATCATATAACCCAGTTGAGACATTGTAGAATAAGCTAAACTTCTCTTAATGTCTTTTTGAGCAAGAGCTAAAGTAGCTCCTAATAGTACGGTTATTATGCCTATAAAAGATATCCCATTCATTATGTAAGGTATAACTACGAAAAGAGGAAGAAGTCGAGCGACTAGAAAAATCCCCGCTGCTACCATGGTAGCAGCATGTATCAGAGCGGAAATAGGAGTAGGCCCCTCCATAGCATCAGGTAACCATACATGAAGGGGAAATTGGGCGGATTTCGCAACTGCACCAGTAAATAACAAGAAAGTACATAAAATACAAACTAAAAAATGGACCCCATTAGCATTAATTAACTTAAAGTTATTGAATATTTCAAACAAATCCCGAAACTCGAAACTGCCTGTTATCCAATAAATACCTAAAATTCCTAATAATAGGCCAAAATCCCCTACACGATTAGTCACAAAAGCTTTTTGACAAGCATTTGCAGCAATAGGTCGTGTGAACCAAAACCCTATTAATAGATACGAACACATTCCAACTAATTCCCAAAAAATATAAATTTGTATCAAATTCGAACTAGTAACTAATCCCAACATGGAAGTATTGAAAAAACTCATATAAGCAAAAAATCTCAAATAGCCGTGATCATGAGACATATAATTATCACTATAAATAAGAACCAGAATTGCAACAGTAGTAATTAACATTGACATAATAGAGGTAAGCGGATCGATCAAGTAGCCGAATTCTAAAGAAAAATCATTATTAATAGTCCAAGACCATACATATTGATAAATAGAATTGCTATTTATTTGCTGAATAGATAGCTTCATCGAAAAAATCATAACTATACTTAACAACAAAATACTAGAAAAAGCCCATATACGCCGAAGATTTTTTGTTGTCGTCGGAAAAAGGAGAAGTCCCACTCCTATTAACAAAGGAACTGGAAGCGGAATGAAGGGTATGATCCATGCATATTGATATATATGTTCCATAATAGAATAAAAAAATATTATATTTTAATTTGATTTTTTGTTTATGATTCGCCGGTTCTTGCCTCTTTTGAAAGAAGTCAATAAAAAAAATCAAGTTTTTACATAACTTAAAATAGAATTTTTGAATTTCTGATTCTATATTAAATAAAATTAGTAAGAATAAAATTCTTAATTAATATTAAGCATTTTTTTTTTATTCAAATCAAGAAGTTATAATTGGTCAAATAATAAATTTGTTATTGAAAGTGAATACTTAGTTATTAAGTAAATGTAAAATGTTGAAGTCTATGAAGTAGGAATAAAAAAAATTCTACTAAAAAATAGTATGAATCATAAGATCTACTAAAAATCTAATAAAAGGTCTAATAGAAAAATAAGTAATACAAAAAACCAGGAACTAGCTTTTTTAATAAGTTTATTCATTAGTTTATTCATAATTAGTAACTAGTTTTACCAAAAATTATTTGATTGTCTTCCATTCCAAACGAAAAACAAAAACATATAAAAATATTAGATTTTTTTATATAGTTATATAGTTTATAGAAAACGGATATGATACCTCTTAATTTACTTTCTACTTTCCATAACATAGAATAAAAAAAAATGACTCAAATGTATCAAATCATGGATTCTTTAAACAAAATTTTTTATGGGATTAAATTCTGGGTATCATTTCAATCATTTCAATTTGAAAATTGGAAATTCGATCTATTTTTTTTTTTTCGAAAAAAGAATTCAAGTTTTTCAATTAAAATTAGTTTTAGTTAAGGGTTCTTAATTTTTTTATGTGACTTAATATACACATGGAACTTAAATGCAAGACAGCAAAAATATACAAAATATATAGAGATATAAGTAGAAATTTTGATTAATTATTTAAATTTTTTTTATTTATTCATCAATTTCGGACGAATTTTTTGAAATTAAAAATATTCTATGGAGTAGAATATTTTGTTTCTCCTAATTAAATATTTGAGGTTATTTTAATATATATATTTCCTATATTTTTAGTTATATTATGCTTTTACATTTTAAAAATTTTTTCAAGAGGGTATTGTCTAGAATCTAAATACATAGATAATGAATAGGAAACAAAGATTCCTTTGACCAACAGATGTCTTTCACATCCAACTACAACAATGAGTAATGAATTTTAAATGGCAGTTCCAAAAAAACGTACTTCTATTTCCAAAAGGCGTATTCGTAAAAATATTTGGAAAAAAAAGGGATATTGGGCAGCGTTAAAAGCTCTTTCATTAGCAAAATCTCTTTCTACCGGGAATTCAAAAAGTTTTTTTGTACAAAAAATAAATAATTAAACCTTGGAATAATCGGAATCGGTCTAACTCAAAAAAATGTTATAACAAATTCGAAATAATTTTGTTTTTCACTTAGAGTTAAAAAATAAACGATTTAAATATAGAATTAATGTTTTTAACTGTATAAATTTTGAAAATTAGAACTTTATTTTGTGTTCTGATATGTAGAATAAGAACTATTATGTCGACCGTAAAATGGTACTTTTTTGTTTGAAAAAAAATAGAAGAGTTCATCACCTTTCTTTTTTTTTTTTTAGTCTATGCTAAGATGGGGATTTTTTCCCCATCAACGTATTTGTTTTGTCACAACACAATAAAAAAAAGTTTTTTCTATATATAAATTGCATATCTGTAAAAAAGGGCAGATACGAAATTTTTAGTTTAAAACTTTAACTCTTGAAATCATTATTTCTCGGAATTGCTATATACATACCCGCCACTTTCAAATCAATCGAAAAGCTCTTGTTTAACTTAATATTTAAGTCTATTTAATTGAATATTATGCACGAATAATTTTTTATTTTTTATGTTTTGAAAGTACGTTTCAATAGAGATCAAAACTTTTTTTATATGACATATCTGGTTCAATACTTAATTGGTTTGTTGAAACCTAAGATAACTTATAGACACAAGAAAAATCCTGCCGATTAATTAGGTTTGGATAGAAAAATATCCATTTACATAAAAGAAAAACCTGCGATGCCTCGCTGAAATTGTGATCACAAAAAGACTATTTTTCTATATGGAAAAATCAATGTATTTGTTATTTGATATTTGTGAAATCAGCTAAATAATTCCGTTTTTATTACCAATACCAAAAATGACAAAGAACTTTATTGAGGTCTAGTTAGGGATGAAATATAGAATATTCTAGTTACAAGAGTTCCATTTCACATTTCAAGAAAACAGAAACTACATGAAAATCCATTGACAAATTAAAGCAGTACCATAAAATTAACTTAAAATAAAAAAAGTAGTATATATAATTTTGAAAATGAAATGTTTCAGTTTATTTTTTTTTATTCATCAATTTGAACGTTTCGGAAAAAAATATTGCATTGAATTAACTCCTACAATCTCGACGATTGACTAAAAACGAGCTATTATGATTTCAAAGAAGCCGCTATGGTGAAATTGGTAGACACGCTGCTCTTAGGAAGCAGTGCGAGAGCATCTCGGTTCGAGTCCGAGTGGCGGCATGTCATCGTACAAATTCTCAAAAGGATTCAATAGCCCTATAATGAATAATGAATTTAATTTACGATTTTCATTTCCTAATTAGTAATTGAAGGATTTCTTTTTTTTTTTATGATATTTTCGACCTTAGAGCATATTTTAACTCATATTTCCTTTTCAATGGTTTCCATTGTAATTACACTTCATTTGATAACTTTACTAGTCAATGAGATAGTAGGACTATATAATTCATTTGAAAAAGGCATGATAATTACTTTTTTCTGTCTAACAGGATTATTAGTTACTCGTTGGATTTATTGGAAACATTTTCCATTAAGTGATCTATATGAATCATTAATCTTCCTTTCCTGGAGTTTCTACATTATTCATATGATTCTTTATTTTAAAAAACAGAAAAATAATCTAAGTGCAATAACTGCGCCAAGTGCTATTTTTACCCAAGGGTTTGCTACTTCGGGCCTCTTAACGGAAATGCATCAATCCGCAATATTAGTACCCGCCCTCCAATCTCAGTGGTTAATGATGCATGTAAGTATGATGGTCTTGGGTTATGCAGCTCTTTTATGCGGATCATTATTATCAATAGCACTTTTAATCATTACATTTCAAAACGATATAATAAGGATTTTTGATAAAAAAAAACATTTATTAAATGAGTCATTTTTCTTCGGTGAAATTCAATACATGAATGAAAAAGGCAATATTTTACAAAGCGCCTCCCCCCTTTCGGTTCGAAATTATTACAGGTCTCAGTTGATTGAACAACTGGATCATTGGAGTTATCGTATTATTAGTCTCGGATTTATCTTTTTAACCATAGGTATTCTTTCAGGAGCAGTATGGGCCAATGAGGCATGGGGATCATATTGGAATTGGGACCCAAAGGAAACTTGGGCATTTATTACTTGGACCATATTTGCAATTTATTTACATATTCGAACAAATACAAATTTGCAGAGTGCCAATTCCGCAATTGTGGCTTTTATAGGCTTTCTTATAATTTGGATATGTTATTTTGGGGTCAATCTATTAGGAATAGGGCTACATAGTTATGGTTCATTTACATTAACACTTAATTAAATTTAATAAAGAGTCTTACGAATCTAAACATAGGACAAGGCATAAGCAAGTTTCTTATAAAATGGCGAGAACCTTTTAAATAAAGTTTAAAATGGTTCTCACAAACGTGAAACATGACTGATTCTAATTCCAATTCAGTCTTTCTTCTTCTTTACGTAAAGAAGAAGAAAGACTTCTTTTTTCATTTAATGAAATGAAAGGAAACCTATCTATAAAAAAAATTGGATAGAATAGCTTCCACCTTCTCGACTGATAGTGATAGAACGAAATCTGGGTAAATGCCAATACCTATTACTGGCAGCAAGATAGAAGTTGAAACAAATAACTCGCGCGGACCAGAATCAAAAAAAGAAAAGTTTGGAAGATTAAACAACTTATATCCATAGAACATTTGACGTAACATAGATAATGAATAAATAGGAGTTAATATCATTCCAATTGCCATTCCAAAAGTAATTAGTATTTTTGGTAGTAAAAGAAATTTTTGGCTGGTAATTATTCCAAAAAATACTATTAATTCCGCAATGAAACCACTCATGCCCGGTAACGCAAGGGATGCTAGTGAAAAGCTACTGAAAAGTGTGAATATTTTTGGCATTGGAATAGCTATCCCGCCCATGTCGTCGAGATAAACAAGACGTATTCTATCGTAACTAGTTCCGGCTAAGAAAAAAAGTGCAGCACCAATAAATCCATGAGAGATTATTTGTAAAATGGCTCCATTAAGTCCCGTATCTGTTATAGAACCAATTCCTATAATTATGAAACCCATGTGAGATACAGAGGAATAGGCTATTCTTTTTTTTAAATTACGTTGTCCGAGAGATGTTGAAGCTGCATAGATTATTTGTATTGTGCCTATTATTATCAACCAAGGAGAAAATATAGAATGAGCATGGGGTAATAGTTCCATATTGATCCGAACCAATCCATATGCTCCCATTTTTAATAAGATTCCGGCTAGAAGCATACAAGTACTATAATGTGCTTCTCCATGGGTATCTGGTAACCATGTATGTAAAGGGATAATCGGTAATTTGACAGCAAAAGCAATAAAAAATCCAATATAGAATATTATTTCTAATGCCAGAGGATACGATTGATTAACTAATGTTTCAAAATTTAATGTTGGTTCAGTGGAACCATATAAACCAACACCCAGAGCTCCCATTAATAGGAAAATCGAACCCCCCGCAGTATACAAAATAAACTTAGTAGCTGAGTAGAGACGTTTCTTTCCTCCCCACATAGATAAAAGTAGATAAACAGGAATTAATTCTAATTCCCACATTAGGAAAAAAAGTAAAAGGTCTCGGGACGAAAATGATCCTATTTGGCCGCTGTACATTGCTAACATCAGGAAATGGAATAATCGAGGATCTCGAGTAACTGGCCAAGCCGCTAAAGTAGCTAAAGTGGTGATGAATCCCGTCAGTAAAATGGGTCCTATCGAAAGTCCATCTATTCCTAATCTCCAGTGAAAATCGAAAAAGTTGATCCAGTTATAATCTTCTGCCAGTTGGATTAATGGATCATCCGGTTGGAAATGATAACAGAATGCGTAGGTTGTTAGAAGAAGTTCTAGAATTGAAATACACATAGTATACCACCGGATAACCTTATTTCCTCTATGAGGAAGAAAGAAAATTAAAGAACCTGCAAATATGGGCAAAACTACAATTGTAGTTAACCAAGGAAAATAATTCATGGTAAAGACAAGATACACTTGAGCCAAAAAAACCCGTATCCGAAACGCAATATATTGCGTTTCGGGTACGGGTTTTTGTCGGTAAAAAAAATCCAAATAGAATGGATTCCAGTGGAGTTTTCTGAAACGTATCAATAAGCTAGACCCATACTGCGGGTTGTTTCAGGCCCTAAATAAACTCGAACACTTAAAAAATCGGTTGGACAAGCAGATTCACATCTCTTACAACCGACACAGTCCTCTGTTCTTGGAGCAGAAGCTATTTGTTTAGCCTTACACCCATCCCAAGGTATCATTTCTAACACATCTGTGGGGCAAGCTCGTACACATTGAGTACACCCTATACACGTATCATAAATCTTTACTGAATGTGACATTGAATCTATAATTTTCTTCATTAATTTTCGATCTAGTTCTAGTAACGTAAATGAACCACATATTAAAATACCAGACGAATCAATGATTTACCAGAATTTTTGAATCAATCTACTTCTGGATTGGATCGGCTTATTAGAAAAAAAGAGGTCCAAAATACTTTGATTTTTTACATTTTTGAAAGTATGATTATACCTTAAGGTACCATACTTAGTAATCTAATTTGAATTGATGACTATTAAATTTTCAATTTCTATAATTCTAATATAATAGAATGAAAAAAAAAAAGACTACTTATTCAATAAATTCGATTGATTGATACGAGTTGATTTTCTGTTACGATAAATTGAGGAAACAATAGCCGGTCCAATAGCGGCTTCAGCGGCTGCAATAGCTATAACAAAAATTGAGAAAATGTTTCCTTTTAATTGGCGACTATCAAAAAAATCAGAAAATGTTACAAAATTTAGATTAACTGCATTCAATAGAAGCTCAAGACACATAAGAGCCCGAACCAAATTTCGGCTCGTAACTAATCCGTAGATTCCGATAGAAAATAAAAAGGCACTCAAAACAAGTACATGTTCAAGCATCATTGACCAACTCCTTATCAATCTCGATTCATTTCAATATGAACAACAATTAAAACGATTAGATTGACTAGAATATAACAAGTTCGAATAGAGGAAATTAAGAACCAAAAAAGGGTTGTTAATAAATCCAACTAAAAGTATTTCCCTTTTATGCATCAATTCGAATAAAATTGAATGGAAACAAATAGGATAAAATTTCATTTTTATTGGGATTTTGAGTTTTAAAAATTCACTATTGACTTATTGACGAGCCACAGAAATTGCACCTATTAAAGCAACTAAAAGAATTATTGAAATGAGTTCAAATGGAAGAAAAAAATCTGTTGATAAATGAATTCCAATTTGTTGACTAGTATTTATCAAATCTTGTTCTAAAATCTGGTTTGATCTTGTAGTCCAAATAATCCCATACCATGACGTATTTAGAATAGTAATAATTAATGAAACAAAAAGACTTGTACAAACCAACAAAGTAGCCCCGTCCCCAACAGTCCAAAGATTAAAATCTTTTCCATATTCTGGCCCACTCATGAACATTACAGCAAATAGTATTAAAATATTTATAGCTCCCACATAAATAAGGAGTTGTGCAGAAGCTACAAAATGAGAGTTTGCTAGAATATAAAATAAAGATATACAAACAAGAACCAAGCCCAGTGAAAAGGCAGAAAAAATAGGATTGGTAAATAATACCACTCCGAGACCCCCTAATATAAGACCTGACCCCAGAAAGACTAAAAGAAAATCATGTATTGGTCCAGGTAAATCCATTATATGTAAAATTAAGAGATAAAAAAATCGGAATTTTTCATGAGCTTATTGACTTGAACAGGAAAAAGAAGTTCATGTGTTACTAATTTCTAATTAAATGAAATCCAAATTTGATATATATATATTTAAGGTATTGAACCCATCGCATTCTTTTTTATCTGAAAGAGTAGGTCGAAACTAAAACTATTTGAAATCATTACAGTAAACAGATTTTCAATACAAATTAAGTTGTGATTTTCATAAATCAATAGAATAGTGAATAGAATAGTCGGGATTTGTAATTATTCACTAAGAGAAAAATAAAAGTTGATTTATTTCTTCCATCGCGCGATTTGTCATTTGTTATGAGATTTCTCTTTTGTTTGAGGCGAATTCAAAATTGTTCGAATTGTGTAATCATCCGTTATTGATATTGGCAAACGACCCAGAGCAATTTGATTATAATTTAATTCGTGACGATCATAAGTAGAAAGCTCATATTCTTCAGTCATTGATAAACAATTTGTTGGGCAATACTCAACACAATTACCACAAAATATACAGATTCCGAAATCAATGCTGTAATTAAACAATCGTTTCTTTCGAATATCAGTTTCCAATTTCCAATCAACAACAGGTAGATCTATAGGACATACACGAACACATACTTCACAAGCAATGCATTTATCAAATTCAAAGTGGATTCGACCACGAAAACGTTCCGATGTGATCAATTTTTCGTAAGGATATTGAATAGTTACGGGTAAACGGTTGGCATGAGAGAGAGTAATCATAAAACTTTGCCCAATGTACCTTGCCGCCCGTACTGTTTGTTGACCATAATTGATGAACCCAGTTACCATAGGGAACATATAGTAAATACCAATAAAAAATTTTTATTTTGTTTCTTTCTCTTGTTTGATACAAGTTGTGAATTGAATTTGAATATAGTGAATATTAAATATTCTTTTTTTTTTTCAAATTTATAATGAAAGGAGTTGGGAAGAAGTTGTTAATAATAGATTACCTAAAGAAATAGGTAAAAGAAATTTCCATCCAAGATTTAATAATTGGTCCATTCTCAGTCTAGGCAAAGTCCATCTTGTTGTGATAGAAATGAACAAGAACAAAAAAGTTTTCGCTAATGTAATGAAAATACTAATTGTCGTTCCAAAGACTCCATCCGCTTTATTTATTTCCAAAAACTCAGGAATCAATATGTAGGGAATAGAGAGATTCCAACCACCCAAGTAAAGAATTGTTACAAATAGTGAAGAGACTAGTAGATTTAAATAGGAAGCAACATAAAATAAACCAAATTTGATACCTGAATATTCGGTTTGATAACCTGCTACTAATTCTTCTTCTGCTTCTGGTAAATCAAAAGGCAATCTCTCGCATTCGGCTAGAGAAGAAATTATAAAAACAATAAACCCTATAGGTTGCCGCCACAAATTCCATCCCCAAAAACCGTATTTTGACTGCGCCTCAACTATATCAATTGTACTTGAACTGTTAGATAATCATAGTCGATGTAAAGATCACTCTTATCATCGCTATTACAGAACCGTACATGAGATTTTCACCTCATACGGCTCCTCGAGAGCCATAAATAAATCTAGGGACTTATTCGATAGTTTTTATTTAATCTTGATATGCTTGTAGGATAGATAAAGTTAAAATCAATCGAAAGTTCCCGAATTAGACCAATGGAATTCTGTCTGCTATACTATAAAAAAGTGCTTCGGAATTGATCTTATCCTTTACTTTAAGTTTCAAAATTTCAATTTTTTTATTGAGTAATAACTTAGATCCTTCAATAAAATACTCTTTTTACAAATATCAATAAATAGGTCACTTTTTTTTTGATTCCGAAAAAGAATTAAACATTCATTCATTATTTATGACATGACAAAAATAGAATTTTCATGAATATGGATATCAGATAAAAAATAAAAAATATTTTTTTTTGCAATTCCATACTTTCTTTTCGTTTCTCTTATTTGTTTTATTTAGGTTTAAAATAAATAAAACAAAGTAAAGGATTACTTCGTTCCGGATAGTTATTCATATAATCGGTGGATAGGAGCATACTCTGGATCGGAATTGAATTTTGGGGAGTACTACTTGATCATTTCTACAAATTGAAAGCCCCAATTAGTATTTCTTTTATGTATAAATATCTCTTCGGATAACTTACATAATCTCTATTACGAATCCTTTGTGTACTTTGGTGTTCCTAATCATCCACTCATTTATTCTCAATGTCTATGGTAATTCATGTATGGGAAGACATACAAAAGATAGTAAAAACTCCATAGAGTTGCTCTTTTCAACCCGCTTCAAGACATGATGACTTATTAACCAATCTTGGGGTAAAGAGTCTTGATTGCTTATGTTTATTTTCGTTTTAATCCTTGTACATAGGAAATGAGATTCCAATTTTTTACTGCGCATTTCGAAGCTGTTTTCTTTCACTCATCTAACTATCTAGTTTAGTTCATCAACCCGGGCAGTGAATAAAAAAAGAAAGATATATATATTTAATACGTTTCATTTTTATTCTTAGAAACCTAAAAATAAATGGAGAAAGGCTTGTGTCTCAACGAATCACACGTAGAGATATTGATAACACACATAGAGTTAATGGTATTTCATAACTAATTGATTGGGCAGCAGCCCGTAGACCACCTAAAAAGGAATATTTATTATTTGATCCATATCCTGACATAAGAAGTCCAATTGGAGCAATACTTGAAAAGGCAATCCATAAAAAAACACCAATACTGAGATCAGCTAAAACAAGGCGATAGCCAAAAGGAATTACTGAATAACTTAGTAGAATTGATATGACTGCTATAGAAGGTCCGATACTAAATAAACGTGTATCCCCTCTAGATGGAAGAAGGTTCTCTTTAAAAAGTAGTTTTATCCCGTCTGCTAGAGCTTGAAGAATTCCCAAAGGGCCGGCGTATTCAGGTCCAATACGTTGTTGTATACTTGCGGATATTTCTCTTTCTAACCACACAATTACTAGTACACCTATTGTGATTCCCAATATGAGAATCAAAATAGGGACAAGCATCCATATAGTTTCATAAACCTCTTTTAAGGATTCTAATCTGGAAAAAGACTTGATAGTTTGTACTTCTGTTGTATCAATTATCATTTCAACGATCAACTTCTCCCATAATAATATCTATGCTACCTAGTATCGTCATAATATCAGCCAATTTCTTTTTTTTAACTAACTGAGGAAGAATTTGCAAATTGATAAAACCTGGGGGGCGAATTTTCCATCTCCAAGGAAAAACACTCTGATCACCTATCAAAAATATTCCCAATTCCCCCTTTGGGGCTTCGACTCTCACATAAAGTTCTTGTTTCGACAATTCAAAAGCAGGAGATGGCTTTTTACTAATGAATCGATATTCAAAATCATTCCATTCAGGATATTTTATCCTATTAAAGCGTCGGATTTCTAAATTCTCATAGGGACCTCCTGGAATTCCTTCTAGAGCTTGTTGAATAATTTTGATGGATTCCGCCATTTCACCGATTCGTATTAAATAACGAGCTAATGAATCTCCTTCTTTTTGCCATTGGACTTCCCAATCAAATTCGTCGTAACACTCATAATGATCAACTTTACGAAGATCCCATTGTATTCCGGAAGCTCGTAGCATTGGTCCTGATAAACCCCAATTTATTGCCTCTTCTCCACCAATAAGGCCGACTCCCTCGACTCGTTCTAAAAAAATAGGATTTCGCGTAATAAGTTTTTGGTATTCAGCAATCCCTGTTAAAAAATAATCACAAAAATCTAAACATTTATCTATCCATCCATAAGGTAGATCGGCAGCTACTCCGCCGATACGAAAATAATTATGCATCATTCTCATACCGGTGGCAGCTTCGAATAAATCATAGATCAATTCTCTTTCTCTGAAAATATAGAAAAAGGGGGTCTGCGCGCCAATATCTGCCATAAAAGGGCCGAGCCATAACAAATGAGAAGCTATACGACTTAACTCTAGCATAATCACTCTGATATAGCTAGCCCTCTTAGGTACTTGAATATTTCCTAATTGTTCTGGTCCATTTACCGTTATTGCTTCGGTGAACATAGTGGCTAAATAATCCCAACGTGTTACATAAGGCAGATATTGTATAATTGTTCGGTTTTCCGCAATTTTTTCCATCCCTCTGTGTAAATAACCCAATATTGGTTCACAGTCAATAACATCTTCACCGTCTAAAGTAACGATGAGTCGGAGAACGCCATGCATGGATGGGTGGTGAGGACCCATATTGACTATCATGAGGTCTTTTCTTGTAGTTGGTACAGTCATAGGTTTTTCCCCGATTCATTATTCATTTTTCTCTGAATTGCTGAAAACAAAAAAAAAGTTCATCAAAATTCAAGATCTACTAAATCAAATAATTCAAAATGACTCTTCAAATTTTCAAATTAACGTGTTTTTAGCTTTCGAATGTTCAATTGACTTATTAATTCTTTATAACGTACTCCATCTTTTTTTGACAAATAAGCCAGTAGTCGTTGCCGTTTTCCCAGAATTTTTCGTAGACCTCTCTGAGATGAATAGTCTTTTTTATGCAATTCCAAATGTGAAGTAAGTCTTCGTATTTTATTGGTGAAACGGAATACTTGAAATTCAACGGACCCCCTGTTTTCTTCTTTTTCTTCATGCGAAATAACAGATATGAATGATTTTTTTGTCATAAATTTGAAACCTTCCTTTTTTTTTACTTTTACCAAATATGGAATTTTATTGATCAGTAATAATAATCCCAGCTATTTTAATCTGGTATACATAATAATCTGAATTTCCTTATTCATTCATTTTATGAAAAAAAAATGAATAAATATAATTTTGTTGATTCAGTTATGGCTGTAATTGATACATTATCCAATTAGTATCATGTATCGAAATTGGATGTAAGACAGGGCGTGTGCGCATCCATTTATCTACCAGATGATAAGGAATATATAAGATAAATGGATCAAAAATTCGTTTTTAATCGTGGATACATATGTATTCTTAATATACTAAAACGACTACTGTTATTAGTACCAAACCAATAACGATTCATACAAGCTAAATCTTCTAATCGATAATTGGGCCAAAGAAAAAATTTTAATTTTATAAGTTTATTTTTATCTCGATCAAGACCTTTGCTTTCATCAAAAAATTGACTACAGTTTTTTACCCGATTCCCATTGCAAAATACTGAGTTTTTATCCATACCTTTATTATTCCTTAAGTTGAAACAAATTAGAATTCTTAATTCTCGACGACGCCTAGGTGATAAAATATTTTCAGGAACAAGCAAATCATAATTGTTTTTTTTTCTATTTTCTGTCATCTTTTGGTGTCGTGCAATCGATTCATCCAAATTCTTCGTAGCAACATTTTCGTTGTATCTTTTTTGATCATTTTGGTGTTTACTCTTATGAACCAATGAAATACCTATGGTTTGATACAGAATAAATTGCGCATCACCCTTTATAGACAGGCGAATTGGTTCAATAATCAATATTCCTTTTTTTATCAATTCTGTAAGAGTTAAATCTTTCTGAATCAGCATTATATCTAGACTCATTTCTCTCCTTTCAATAGAAGATATAGTAATTTCTCTTGGATTTATCAACCTAAGCAGAAGACAATATACTTTGATATTATTGACCAGTTTTTGATTCAAAGAATCATCCCATCTCAATTGAAAAAGCAAATACCTTTTCAGGAAGAAATCGAGCTCTGCTTCTGTACTACTCTTGTATTGTTTTTTCTTTTTACGTTTTTTTATATCTGATGCTATATAATCTTCTTCAATATCTTTGTGTTGGTTTGAGAGAACAGATTCAGAGTTCTCTTGAACATTTAATCTAAGGTCTTCTTGACCTACGAGTTCTTTTTCGTCTTGATTTTGATTCTCTAATTCAAGTTCAAGGGATTTTTTTTCTTTTGATAGTATAAAAGCATTCTTCTTTTTCTTTGTATTGATGTTTTTATTTTCACTAAAATTTTCACTTAGATTTAAATTTGAAAAAAGCAAATTAATTGGTATAGCCCAGGGTTTGATTTTATATGCATTATAAAGTAAGACAAATTCTGGGAAGAACCAAGATTCCAGATTCGATATGGGACGACTTAGTATTTCTTCATTCATTCCCATCCAATCAAAAAGGGGTTTCTTTTGATGTGCTCGGTTAATTTCTTGATAAATTGTGCGATAAAAAATATCTTTCTTATCAATTTTATCAACAATTTGATAATTCTTAGGTTTAGTTTTAGTATTTTTATTACTGCTAGTACTGATATCGATCCAGGTTACAATATTCACTTTCTTTCTAAGGCAAAAATGGAGAATTTTCCAATCAAAAAATTTTCTATCTGTATTTTTCTCTATATCCATAATATTATTTATTCCTAAATAATTAGTGATAGGGATACTCCACCACATATCAAAAAATTTGTCTTTATTTATGTTGTAATTATAAGTATAAGAAAATTCTTGGTTTTTATTTACTTGGAATGGTGCTCCATAACTATATCTATATGAATCCTTCTTATCCTCATAATAAATGAACTTATATGATAAAACATTATATCTATAGTTTTTTTTTAAATTATCTTTTTCGTCTGGTAATAACAATAAATGGGCTTCAGAATTATTTGCATTTTTGAAATTGGAATTAATTAATTGTTCTTTTGAATTCCATTTTTTTTTTTTTAAATTTTGATTTTCACCCCGACAATATTCGTTGATTCTATTTCGCCATTTTTGGGGTACTAATTGAGACCATTTTTGTTGAGATAAATCGTATTGATAATTACTTTTTAACCATTTTTTCCATTGATTGATTCTATAATTTGGAAGTTTATTAGTCCTTAGTTTGGAATGAGTTATTCCTTGTGTTCCAAAAAAATCTTTTATTTCATTCTTAAGAAATAAAGATGTTCCGTGATATTGAAAGACTGATCTTAACTTATATAAGTTAATAAGTTGGACTTGTGATAATTTGTAAAATACATAGGCTTGTGACAAAAAAGATAAATCAGAATGACTCCGCGAATTCTTATTTATATTACTACTAAACCACAAAAGTGATTCTCTTATAGTCGCAATAAACTGAATTTTTTTTTTTTTTGTTGTATCAATCCTTTCTTTATTTTTGTCATTATTGTAAGTAGATTTATCAAAAATTTTTTTTGTTGATCCAAAAAAAAGTTGGGTATAAATTCGGGAAATATGAATAATATATAGAAAAAATTCTACGTATATTTTTTCCCTAAAAAATCTTATAAAAAAAAAGGATTTACGGATTAATCGAGCATTTCGCCTTTTTAATATCTGACCCAAATTTTGGGGTGATTCTAATCTTTTAACACCATAATTTGTTTTGTTAGCACTAATATTTACAGTTACTGATTCTTTTTTCTTGTCTTTTGAAATTTGATCTATTTGATTTCTAATTGTCCTTGTTCTATTAGCCAGATCTCTCAGTCTTTTTTCTGTCACTGAATAATTTGTAAAATTCATGAAGTGGGCTTCAATGGATGATTCATGAATCATCTGATTATTTATTATAGGATCGTTTTCTTTTTTTATTTCACTTGATTCTTCTCTTAATCCAAATACGAAAATTGGATTTACGATTGAAAGTTTTTTTCTTTTTTTTTTTAAAAATAGAAGGTTGTTGATAATCCATTTTTTTGTTTCATTTGGTACCTTTAAAAAAAATTGTCGGTTTTCTTTCCTAATTCTTAGAGCCCCAAAACGGTTCTTTCGAAATTTACTAATTTTTTTGTTGAATTCCTTAAAAATAGGTTTAAAAAAGGAAGGTCGTTTTCGGGGAGAACCAAAAGGAA